AAGTTCGAAGTACCATTTGTACAAATAAGGATCCCCTTCTTCACACAATTGCTTCTTTATATAGATAGATATAGGATCTAGGAGGCAATTTCCTAGAAGTACTTTTTGCACAACAGCCCTTCCTATCTGATAGAAAAGGATCCCGTGATCCTGAACCGGTATTACATGGGCTCGCAAATCCCAAGTTTGTCTATGAAGAGCAGATCTAATTGTATTAGTGTCTAGAATTGATTTCTTCTGTGTAATACTAATTGATAGGGCCTCATTGGCAAGTGCTACAAGATCTCGTGCATTGGAACCCATGGCTGTGGACCCGAATCGATTAGTATGGAACATTTTCTTTTCCAAGTGAAATCCCCTAGTATATGAAAGAGTGAAAAAGCGCTTTCGTTGTTGTGGAATAAGAAGCCTTCGTATCTTAATACATGTATTGAATTGATTCGGGGCTATTAGAGCGGGATCCACTTTTTGGGGAATATGAGTCGAAGCAATAACAAGAATATTTCTAGTAGAACATCTTTCACAATCCCTGGAGAGATAGTTCACTAATAGACCGAGGGATAAGTCCTTCGACTCATTCATATCCAGATCATGAATGTCTGGAATCCATATTATGCAAGGAGACATTGCTTTTGCTAATTCGAAGTGAAGGGTGATAAAAAATCGGTCTACTTCCGCCAGCAGTTCAATATTGGTGAACTCATTCATCACATCCTCAGCTAGCCACTCTATACGCCGCAACTCCCTATCAAGGTCACTAGTATCAATATCGTCACTAGCATCAATAGAGTCACTAGCATCAATAGAGTCACTAACATCATAGTCACTCTCATCCTCCTCATCAAGAACCAACTCCCTAGGCTTGCTATCCGGGAACTTGTTCAGAAATACTGTAATGAAAGGAAGATAGGAGTTTGTCGTTAGGTATTTGACCAAATAGGATCGTCCGCTTCCTATAGAACCTATCACTAAAATACCCCTAGAGGGGGATAAGGCTAAGCGGAGCGAAAAGGGTTTTCCATGAGACGGGAAATGAAAACTATTAGCCCCACACGAAGTTTGTGAATAAGTGATTGTCTGATAATTAGCAAGGAATATCCGCCTTTCTGCTAAACAGGATGTATTGAACTCATAATTCATTAGATACTTTTGATGAATGTCAACTAAGTATCGTAAGTAAATTGCTCCCGGTTGTTCAATCATTTGATAAGCAGAGTCATTCTTTGATAAATGATCGCTATGAGTCAGACTCAATAGAATTTGATCAATACTTTTTTCTGCCGTTAAGGTGGAGATGGAGAACTGAACCAAGAAGTCTCTTTCTTTATCACTAATCGAATCACTGTTCGCGAACCAGAATTCTATTGGATTATCATCAATCCAATGATCGCCCACGTTTTCTCTTTTTCTTATCAATGAATAGATCTCTTTACTTGTATGACTTAGATGTCTCGTATTTCTCGAAAAAATGATTCGATTGATGGGATTTGGTATGATACTTATGAGATCGATGAGATTGATATTCAAATATTTCTTCTTAGAACGTATAGAATATCCTAATTGTTGCAGAGCAACTAGAAAGAGATTCTTGAACTTTAACCAGAAAGAATTCAGTTCAGATGTGGGATACCTATCCAGAAGTTTTCGCAACTCAATCATGTATGATGGATTCATCAAAGATTTGATCTTTTCGAACTCTGTCTGTAACTCACTATAGGCTCGGGAAACAAAGAAAAGACGTGTACAAACGAGATGTCCAGCAACAAGAAGAAGGAAAAGGATTGAATAGAGGAACTCCTGAACATTTGGCGAGCTCAGATGTGTCGATATCAATGGTGACTCATTATTTCGATGAATCTTTTCTTCGGACAGAAGAAAATTTTGTAAACACTTAATCGAAATCTCACTTATCCGATTCCGTCGTGTCTTCCACAATTTTTTCTGAAGAATTCGCGCTGATCCATGCATAATATCATGAAAAATGGATACCAATATTTGACGGCTGCTACTTAGTATCGGCAATAGGTCTGAAAAAGTATCTAACAATATCAAACTTAGATATTTGCACCCTGTTGAAGTAAAGAACCATGGCATATATGTTTGGAATAGATTCCATTTTGATTTTAAGCGAGTTGAAAAAGCACTCTTTCGTTGATGAAAGGTTCTATACATCTGCCCTTTCTCAACGCATTTCTTTAGACAAAGACTCCGTTTTTTCCTCTTTTCGGATGGTAAATATTTCTCAGAACATGGAGTGTGAATCAAACCCATGTTTGAATTGAAATTGAGATACTGATGCAAGTTCTTCTCTTCTGAATCAGATAGATTCATATCTGAAAGAGGTTGACAAAAAGTTCTTTCAAAATTGACTTTTTGTCCCTCTTTTAGAGGTGTTCCAGAAATGTCTGCAATCGAGTAAATAGCTCTACGAACTAATGGATCGGATCGAATTGCAAACTGGAAAGATTTGTACAAGTTATACCTTTCGTCACCACTTTGT